TTGACTTTAGGGATACGAACTCCACCACTGGATAGACAAGAATCAAAAATGGGAGTTAGTGAATCATTCTTAGGGAAGACGCTCGTTCTTTACTACATTGTCCACACCACTGATATGGAACCCTTGACCCCCGGGCCCGTCACTGGACTAAATAACCCCAATCAACGGTCATCAGAAAAGTGCGATCATACATGTATTGGACCGGCCATCCTTTCGTCAATCTATCATAACAAGAACTCAACTCGTATTAATCAATTGAATTTATTGAAAAAGTAGTATGAATCATAAAAGGCAGACTATTCTTATTCATGAACTTGCATTGGCATATAGGATATGGAACTTAGACCCTTTTTGTATTTGCGAAAACGAAGCAAGTCAAAGTATCTTTGCTTTCTTATTTTTGAAAAAGAGTCAATTCAAAGTCAAAGGTTCGGTTCCAAAATCCTCCGAAATCATTGATTCGTCTGGTGTCTCAATATATCACTTATTATCAAAGAAATTCACTAGATCGAAAATATTTGTTATGATATTTCCAAATGGATAGACCCCATGTCACACTCAGTAAAGATTTATGATACATGTATCGGATGTACTCAATGTGTCAGGGCCTGTCCCACAGACGTGTTAGAAATGATACCTTGGGACGGATGTAAAGCTAAGCAAATTGCTTCCGCTCCACGAACAGAGGACTGTGTTGGGTGTAAGAGATGTGAATCCGCCTGTCCGACGGATTTCTTAAGTGTTCGAGTTTATTTATGGCATGAAACTACTCGAAGCATGGGTCTAGCTTATTAAATTAACCCCTTAAAGAGAACCCCAGTGAAATTGAATCCATTTTTTTTTACCGACAAAACCCCTACTCAAAAAAGAAAACGGAATAGATTCCATTTTTGAGCATGGGTTTTGTGGTCTAAGTCCAAGGGTATCTTGCCTTTCCCACGAACTCTTTTCACAAGAATGGTTCCTTTTCCAATAGAAGATCCGCAGGTTCCTTCATTTGTTTTCTCCCTAATAGAGGAAATAAGGGAACTCGATGGTATACTTTGTGGATATGTTCACTCAAGCTCTTTCTAATGGCCTATGCATTCTGTTACCATTTTCAACGGGACGATCCATGAATCCAACTCGTGGAGAATTCGAAATGGATCCATTTTTTTCCGTTTTGCTGGAGATTGGGAATAGACGAATTCTCTCTCGGAGCTGTTTTACTCACAGGATTTATTACCACTTTTGCTACTTTAGACACTTGGGCAGTTACTCGAAATCCTAGAGGCTCCGATTGCTTGATCATAGCAATGTAGAGCGGTCAAATAGAAGCATTTTCTTCTCAGGATCTTTTGCTGTTTTTCATCATGTGGGAGTTAGAGTGAATTCCTTTTTATTTCATTCTATCCCTGGGGAGAAAGGCCTGTAGGCAGCTACCCAATTTTATTTTGTACACTGAGGTCCCTCTTTCGGGTTCTAGGTATCGGACTCCTTGTTTCCAACGAGCCAACATTCCATTTTGCAATATCAGCTCATCCATCCTATCCTGAAGGATTGGAAATACTATTCTATATTGGCTTTCTTATTGCTTTTGCTGTCGAGTCTACCCTTTCATACATGGTTACCAGACACTCGCGGAGAAGCTCATTACAGCACTTGCATGCTTCTAGCGACACTCTTATTCAAAATGGGAGCTTATGAATTGGTTCGGATTCATATGGACTTCTTGCCCCCCGCATACTCTCTATTTTCCCCTTACTTGATTCCAATAGGCGCAATCCACAGAGTCTATGTAGCTTCAACATCTCTTGGTCAGCAGAATTTCCAAAAAAGAAGAGCCGAAAAAGAAGAGCCGATTCCTCCGTATCTCATATGGGTTTCCTAATTATAGGAATGAACTCTATAACGGATACGGGGCTTAATGGAGCCATTTGACAAAGAATCTCTCATGGGTTTATGGGTCCTGCTCTTTTTTCTTGGCAGGGACGAGTTGTGATAGAATATGTCTTGTTTATTTTGACAAAACGGGGGGGATGGCTCTCGCCATTCCAAAAGTATTTACGATCTTCAGTATCTTATCAATGGCTTCCCTTGCATTAGCGGGCATGAGCGGGTTTCTTGTCGAATTGATAGTAGTTTTTGGAATAATCAGGAGCTCTCAATTGCTTTTCAGGCCAAGAATACTCATTAATTTTGGAATGGCAGTTCGAATGATATTAACTCCAATTTCTGCATTCTCTACATTACGCCAGGTGTTCTATGGCTACAGACTTTTCAATGGCCCAACGTTCCCTTTTTTGGATTCTGGGCCGCGAGAGGGGTTTGTTTCCCTTTCTATCCTGCTACCCGTGCTAGGGATTGGTATTTCGATTTGATTCTTCCATTGTGGGTTGACAGGGTTGCATTCATTCTCTCTACCTTTTTCATAGAGAGCGTTCCAAAATAAACAAAAAACGAAGCCCCGTGGAAAAGTTCCCTTTTCGCTGGACACCGAAAAAGGGCTTCTTTGTCTTAGGTTTCAGTTAAAGAAAAAAGAGTCCCAATTTGGATTTGTAATCAGAAACCTTTCTGTCCTTGGGAGAACCTTTTGAATCAAGTTGTGTTATGCTCTTTTTTCCATAAAATGGAAAGTTGAAGAACCCAAGTCTTACCTACTTTATTTGAAATGCATTTCAATCCTTTTTTTCTAGTAACTATTCAATGAATTAGGAAGGCTAGGGAAGGGTAGAACTACTAACTAATTGAAATTGGAAAAAGGCGCATGGGACTACTCGTCCATTTTTGAACGTCAAAGAATACGAGATTTTTTGAAAAGAAATTACAAAAAATTCTTTTCAAAAATGCGGACCTTCCTCATTTCAATATTTGAAGAGCATTCTAGAAGTATTAAGGATGATAATTCTTAACTTAAGAATAGAAAAATGCATTTGAATATTTTCATTTAGAATATCTTCCCTTTTTGTGGATCCTTTTCATTCAAAAGAGATAAGAGCTAGGGAATCCACAAATCCATATTCATGGATTATGCCCTTAATTCCACTACCTCTTCCCATGTTAATAGGGGTGGGCCTCCTTCTTTTTCCAACGACAACAAAGCCTCTTCGCCGTCTATGGGCCTTTCCTACTCTTTTTTTTTCGTGATAGTTATGCTTCTTTTGGCCTCTTTTTCTATTCAGCAACTCAATAGAAGTTATATCTATGAATAGGGATGGTCTTGGACCCTCCATAATGCTTTTTCTTTCGAGTTTGGTCGTTTGCTAGATCCACTTACTTCTACCCTGTCAATCTGAATGACGACTGTTGGACTTACAATTCTTATTTCTAGCGAAAGTTCGATGTTTCACGAGCAAGGATATTTCTGCTTTTTTGATTGTATAGCGCTTTTTAATGCTTCAATGGTGGGCTTAGTTACAATGGTGGGCTTAGTTACAATGGTGGGCTTAGTTACTCGTTCTAATTTCATACAACTTTCGATTGGGGGGGAATTCGTTGGAATGTGTTCTTATCTATTAATAGGCTTTTGATTTACACGACCTGTTGCCGCAAAGGCCTGCCAAAAGGAATTTGTAACTAATCGTGTAGGGGACTTCCCCTTCTTATGAGGCATTTTGGGTCTTTATTGGATCGCGGGGAGTTTCGAATTTCGCGATTTGTTTCAAATAGTTAATAACTTGGTTCATAATAATGAAATTCCTTTTTTACTTTGTGCGCTTGCGAAATCTGCGCAATTTCCCCTTCATGTATGCTTACCCAATGCCCCATGGAAGGACCTACTCCTATTTCAGCTCTTCTCGACGCTGCTACTCTGGTGCATTTTTCTTGTAGCTCGGCTTCTTCCTCTTTTCATAGCCACACCTTCCCTATTGAATCGAAGCTCTTTAATAGGTATAAGAACGGAGCTACTTGAGAAAGGATATTAAGAGGGTTTTGGCCGATTCTACAATGTCTCCACTGGGTTCTAGTTAGCTCTAGGCATGGGTTCTTAGCCAGCTTCTTTATTTCATTTTATTCCTTATGCTTGCATTGTTATTTGGAGGGTCCGGATCCCTCATTCATTGCATAGAGGCTCTTGTTGGATATTCTCCCGAAAAAATGCGGAATATGGCTCTTATGGGCGGTTTAACAAAACATATGCCAATCCAAAAAAGAACCTTTCTCTTTGTGGGATTCCACCTCTTGCTTGTTTTTGGTCCAAAGATGCAATTCTTAATGAGAGTTGGTTGGATTCTCCGATTTTCGCAATAATCGCTTGTTCCACAGCAGGATTTACCGCATTTTCTATGTTTCGGATCTATTTCCTTAGTTTTGAAGGACACGGAACTCTTCATTTTCTAAATTCTAGTGGAAAACGAGTTAGTTCTTTGTATTCAATATCTTTATGGGGAAATGAAGGACTAAAAGCGATGCAACCCCCCCCCCCTTTTTCAAAAACAATGAATAATCCGCAAAGGGTTCCTTTTTTTGTAAGAAGTGATAGCGACTCGATAGTAATGGAAGGAAGATGCTCTGCCCTTTGCCTCATTTTGGCACTAAGAAGACTCTCCCTTATCCCGAGGAATCGGAGAATACTCTACTATTCCCTATCATTGTATTGGTCCTATTTACTCTCTTTGTGGGTGCTATTGGAATTCCTTTCAATCAAGAAGGGGGATTGGGATATATTGTCCAAATGGTGAACCCCGTCTAGAAACCTTTTCCATCAAAAGTCCCCGAATTCTTTGGATTGGCATGAACTTCGAACAAATGGAACTTTGTTGGTCAGTATATCTTCTTTGGAATAGTTATCGCTTCTTTTTTCTCGAAGCCCCTTTATTTCTCTTTAACAAAATCGAAGTTCATGAATCTTTTTCTTAAAGGGGGTGCTAAGAAAATGGGGGAGAAATCGGCTAGAGGATTCGTCGTATAATTGTGGTTACCGAGACGCTTTTTACACAATATCCTTAATGAAGGGGATAAGAGAATTGGCTGAATTCACTCATTTTTTGAATGCGCGAGTTATTGATGGAATTACGAGC